ATAATTAAGAAATGACACTCGGATTCTATTCTGTATGATAGGAATAGAAATTGCCTTTATTATGATTGTTCTTGAAACAACAACAATCATTAATCATTTTTTTTTTTCAAATCAAATAAATCATTTTTTTCTATGATTCATTGGAACAAAAACGAAAGACCCGGCCCGGTCAGGACCGGGGGCCGCGCTGTGGAAGTAAAAGTAAAAAAGGATCTTGCAGACGAAAGCAAAGAGGTACTCTTTTTTTATTATTTATTTAATTTTAATTTATATATTTATTATTACTTTCTATTTACTATTTATTAATTCTATAATTTTTTTATATAAGAAATTCATTGCTATATAATTTATAGTTTATAGTTTATATAATATATAATATTCTTGGGGCATTAGGTGGTTATATATCTAAATTTATATTCATTGGAATAGTGGAGTTGAGATATCGCTTTCGAGCCCTTACTTTACCTAAATGAAATCACTGATTTTTATTTTCTATATTTTTTTTTCTATTTTTCTATGTCTCTATAATTAGATATCTATATAATAATTATATACTGAATAATAAAGAGGTATAAAGAAATGATAAAGAGGTATAAAGAGAGGGCCCTTTTTCAAGCCTTACTGTTTTTGTGTAATATAATCTAGTAATTATCCTTTTTCTTTCAATTTGGGGAGATGGCTGAGTGGACTAAAGCGTCGGATTGCTAATCCGTTGTACGGGTTTTTCGTACCGAGGGTTCGAATCCCTCTCTTTCCGCTTTAGTCAATGACTTGGTATTTTTTCTTTATCTTTCAATTTCTCTTTCAACGAGTCTTTTTTTTTATTTCATTTTAATTAATAGTTAAAAATGTGGAATAAATAAAATCCTAAGAACATTTTAAAATCAAGCAAGGAAAACAGAAACTTTATTGTTATTTTTTATTCTTCACTCTTCACGTCCAGGATTCCGTCCTGGATCATTAGATAGGAATCCGAAGATAAAGAGAGAAACAAAGAATACCACTACTGTGTAAACAAATAGTTTAAGAGTAAGCATTACACAATCTCCAAGATCATTTTTTTTGGAAAAAAAAGATAATAGATTCTCCATTTTTATACCACTTATTTTGACACCACGAAATTCTTTTTCTAAATCTATAGAAATAAAAAAGAATTTTCAGAAATTCATTTGTAATAAGAGTCAAGTCTTTCATTACCAAAAGCTTTTTCATACCCGCAATTAGATATTGCGGAGGAATCTACTAGGTTCTTTCACTGTAAAAAAGGGTCCGAATGAGGAACTGGGGGGAGCCCAGACTTATTGTGGCGATCCAAGAATTTCATTATTTGAATCGAAGGGTTATACTATAAGACTTATCTGATCTTATGAATTGTTAGAATTTTTTTTTTTAAGAATAAATCATGAATTTTTCTAGGACCTTATTAAAGATCTCATCGAAAACTTACAGCAGCTTGCCAAACAAAAGCTAAGAGAAAAAAGAGCAAAGGTATTACTGGCATAAAATCTACGATTGGATTCAAAAAAGCATAAGCCTCGGGCAATTTTGAGAAGAAAAAACTACTTGAAGAAAGAGCAGAATTAAGACAAATACAGATCAAACTAAAGATATTAAGCATAACAAACATTTTTTTCTTTGTTCTTGAAGATAATTGTATTTATTTTGATTGAGTTATTAATATGATGAGTTCTTAATATGAGTTATTATAATCTTATTTTTTTTTTTGAATTAACCCAATCAAAAATCCTTCAATTCTCAAATCAAAAGAGAATAGACAAAACCATACTTTCATACAATATCTTAATTGAATTGTATGTAATGATCAATAAATGTCGTTTAATTCTCTATCTAAATGTCTCAAAATCCTAGCAACACTCTAATCTATTCTATATAGATTTGGACTAGAATTGACGAAGAACTACTATCAATATTAGTCTTTATTAATGTCGAATAGAAATCAAAAATGGGGCGTGGCCAAGTGGTAAGGCAACGGGTTTTGGTCCCGGTATTCGGAGGTTCGAATCCTTCCGTCCCAGAGCATACCTATTATATTATATATATCATATCAGAATATAGATTTTCTATTTTATATCAGAATAAAAGAAAGATTGCCCTTTTTTAAACAACCTTATTTTTTTTTTTTAAGAGTAGAATAAGATTGGTTATAATCTGATTTTGCTTTCCTATAATGATTAATTCTTATATGAATTATATCTTTTTCAAAAATCAAAAATCGAATCGTGTTCAAATAACACACAGATGAAATTGAATCTATTTGTATACAGGTAAGAGGTAAGATGAGAGCATAGATTAAATCATATTTCTATTTAATAAGTTAGTTCTTCATAAAATAAAAATACGAGCCATGATTTAATCTGTACTTGTTTTAATTTACATTTATACAAAATAGTAATAGTCTGGAACACTCTAATAGGATTCTTTTTTTATTTAGGATTCATCATCTTCATAGAATTGACGCAGTAGATAGTAGTTAAACGTCAATGTAAAATACCAATTTCAATATATGCGGCTGTCTGAATTTCATTAAAAAAAAATAAAGTTACATACGTAACATATGTCTTTTCTTTGAACCCCGTCTTTAAGTATTTTGTGTTTTCTTTTATGAAAAATTGTAAATATATGATATGTACCAATTGAGACAAAGTGTATTCATACATCTTAGTCGCTTTTCCTTAGGAAATAATTGCAGCCGGATTATTGACTCCAAGTCAAATAAACTACGCAGAAAGGAAGCGAAGGCTTATATATATGTATTGTTATCGTTCTATTTCTTCTATTTCATTGATTCATTGAAAACTTTATTTTATTTCAATTGAGTTTTGTGACAATAGATTTGTTATCCCTAAATTTTAAATATTTAACTTTACCCTTTAACATAGAATGTTTCTAATTACTTTCAAAGATATTTGTTTAGTCTACCTGATAGGTATGGGGATCCTCTTTTAATTATGATTTATCAAAAAGAATAACAACCCAAAGCCTCTATTCTATCAGTCTTTATCCACCACCTCGTGAAAAACAAAAAGAATTTACATTTTTTTTTATGGTTTAATCCGAATATGAATTTTTCTCTATTATTATCAAAATGCGATTTTTACTGTAAAGCCTTATTCAAATAATGTAATGATAGTGAAATAGGAAATTTTTCAATCAATTAAATATTTTTAATAATGTCTTATGAGTCCTTGGTACTCGAAGAAGTGTGAAATTGGTGAATCTATTTTAGCAAGTCACCTCAAGATGCAGATTAAAAAAAACTTATTTGTGTTATTTATTAGTTCAATTTTTTTATATTCTAATATTTAGATTATAATTCTAAAGAAAAAATAAAATAATATATTAAAAAAATATTTATTATATTTCTATATATTATTTATTATATATATTATATGGGGTTAAATTTAATTCGTGCTGATACTTCTTGAGAAATTACCCATTCATAAAAGTATGGATTACTATGTACCGAACGAACCAATGATTATTCATGAGTCCATAATGGAATCAATTACATACGGTTTACAGCAACCTACTAGGAAATGTTATGGTAAAACTTCGTTTAAAACGATGTGGTAAAAAGCAACGTGCGACTTGAGGGATATGGTCGTCTGTGGATTCTTACATCCATCATTTTCTTTTTATATTAATTAGATAGGAATGAGGGTGCTCTTGGCTCGACATCGTTTGTTCTGTTTCACTAGAACCCTCCTTTTTGAGGTCGGGGGTTGGGATGTAAATAGTACATGATCTTAATGGAGCTCGAGTAAAAAAAAGTATTGATTCATTTTTTAAGGGAACGGATCTAGGGTTAGTGTTAATTAATAAGTTGAAACAGCTTCGTAAGTATATTTTCCATATAAAAATCGAAAGGATCCAATTTTAAAATTTATAAGTAAAACCTCTTGGAATTGGTAAAACTCTTTCGATTAAAAGTGTATCGCGCAGGAATCAAATCGACCATTTGTATGATTTTTTGATAAAAAGAAATCACAAAAAGGGTATGTTGCTGACGTTTTTTGAAACGATTAAAAATCACCGAAGTAATGTCTAAACCCAATGATTCAAAGAAACGATAAAGAATCCTGGAACAAGGAAATACCACTTTCAGTTGTCTCAATAAATAGATTCTAATTAAGAATCAAAATAGATTCTAAAGACAAAAAAGGTGCGTGGTTAGAGATCGCTCAATAAACGAAATACCTAAAGTAAAGGGTTTCCTTGGGTTATTAGCGAGTTATCCAACTTGAGTTATGAGGATGCGAATACAAATGATTTTATTTTCTTTTTCGGATAAGAATAAGGAATAATAAAAAGTACTTAACTCATATTTAATTGATTTGATTATTTTATGGATCCATTTGACATTACTAATTAAAAATTTCAAATTCGATCCGTAGACATAATTTCGAATTTTCTTGAGCCGTATGAGGAGAAAACCTCTTATACGTTTCTAGGGGGGGTATTATTCATCTACATCTATCCCAATGGGTGGTTTATCGAATCGTTGCAATTGATGCTCGATGCCGAAGAGAAGGAAGAGCTCTTCGGAAAGTGGGCTTTTATGATCCGCTAAAGAATCAAACCTATTTAAATGTTCCTGCTATTCTATATTTCCTTGAAAGGGGCGCTCAACCTACGGGAACTGTTCATGATATTTCGAAGAAGGCGGGAGTTTTTATGGAACTTTGCCTTAATCAACAGATTAAATTCAATTAATGAATAGAACAAAAGAGGGGGCTTATATAACTTTGTATAACCTTTTATATACTACCGCCCCCCCCTCTTTTGTTCTATTCATACCTATTTATTATTACTACCAAAAAATGTCTACTACTAAAAAATGTCGTCTTCTATAACGACAAAAATTTATTTTTATTTTAGTGATAGAAATTCATTTAATTTAAGACAGATGAAAAAAAGATCAAATGAATAACCGAAGTAGTTGGATTTCTAAATCCAAAATATTTACATTAGTGCCAATTCAATACAAGTCATTAGTTTTTTCTTTATTTGTATAATTTATATTTTATTATATTAATTCAATATTTAATTTTTTTTTATTTTAATTTATGGTTCTCCACATTGTGTTCTTTTCTTAAGATTTACATTCATATTGACAACAGTGTATCAAACAAATATAATCCGATCATGAATAAATGTATCTATTTCCCTCTGTTCCATCTATGGACTTGGTTTTTTTATTTTACTTTATTTAAACGATGGATTCGTCGGATTTGCTGGGATACGAGAAGCCTTTTTTTATTTATTATTTATTTTATTGAAAAAAAAAACGGATAAGATAATAATGGATAAGATACGAACTAAATCCGTGGTAGTACATCAATTTTGACTTAATCCATATCCTTATCTTAATCTAGATTCTTATTTTAGAAGTCAGTGTATTTGCATCTAATATGTTCATTATTTTTTTTATGTTCAGAATCGATTAGCAATATTTTTGCTATTTTACTATTTGGATTTCGGTGTGCAATTAAATCTAATTTTTTATTCCGATTGGATCTACACATTTTTTTTTTGGGGGGGGGTTGCTAACTCAACGGTAGAGTACTCGGCTTTTAAGTGCGACTGGCAATTTTTACACATTTGTATGAAGCAACGTCTTCGTCGATACTATCTCTAGAGCTTGTAAGACCGCGACTGATCCTCAAAGGAATGAATGGAAAAAGCAGCATGTCGTATCAATGTGGAATTCTGATAATATTTTATTCTTAGCGGATCGGTTCAAAACTTTGTTTAAATTCTTGACGAAAAAAAATAAAATAAAATGAAATTTTGGGTTAAGTGAATAAATGGATAGAGCCCTATGGCTCCAATTATAGGTAAACAAAAAAAAAGAAACGAGCTTCTGTTCTTAATTTGAACGATTACCCGATCTAATTAAACGTTAAAAATAGATTAGTCCTTGATGCGGGAAATGCTTTTCCCATAAGTGGATCATCGATTTATTTTTAAATCCTAATTATTAGTAGCTATTCTCCATTAGAGTGTGGGGGTAAATGTGTAGAAAAAGCAGTCTATTGATAAAGATAAAAATCCTTTTTTTCCAAAATCAAAAGAGCGATTGGGTTGAACAAATAAAGGATTTCTAACCATCTTGTTATCCTCGAATGAACATAAACCAATTAAATTAGATGGAAAAGGAGAGGCTAAAGAGTCCGTCGATCAGTCTTATCTGGTTCCGGGGTATATATCTATTTATTTCTTACTATAATATCCTGTTTTGACTGTATCGTACTATGTGTCATTTAATAACCCAAAAGAAATCCCTTATCCCCATCTAATTTTAAATGGAGGAATTTCAAGGATATTTAGAACTCGATAGATTTCGGCAACATGACTTCCTATACCCACTTATCTTTCGGGAATATAGTTATGCACTTGCTCATGGTCATGGTTTAAATAGATACATGTTGTTGGAAAATATAGGTTATGATAATAAATCTAGTTTACTGATTGTAAAACGCTTAATTACTACAATGTATCAACAGAATTATTTGATAATTTCTGCTAATGATTCTAAACAAAATCCATTTTTTGGGTACAACAAGAATTTGCATTCTAAAATTCTATCAGAAGGATTTGCAATCATTGTGGAAATTCCATTTTATCTACGATTAATATCTTCTTTAGAAGGGGCAGAAATCGTAAGATTTTACAATTTACGATCCATTCATTCAATATTTCCCTTTTTAGAGGAAAAGTTCCCACATTTAAATTATTCGGCGGATATACTAATACCCTACCCTGCCCATCTGGAAATATTGGTTCAAACCCTTCGTTACCGGGTGAAAGATGCTTCTTATTTGCATTTATTGCGGTTCTTTCTTCATGAGTATTCTAATTGTAACAGTCTTATTATTACAAATAAATCTATTTCCATTTTTTCAAAAAGTAATCCGAGATTCTTTTTATTCCTATATAATTCTTATATATGTGAATACGAATCCATCTTCCTTTTTCTCCGTAACCAATCTTCTCATTTACGATTAACATCTTCTGGAGTCCTTTTTGAACGACTCTGTTTATATAGAAAAATAGAACATTTTGCCGAAGTCTTTGCTAATGATTTTCCGGTCATCCCATGCTTTCTCAAGGATCCTTTCATGCATTATGTTAGATATCAAGGAAAATCAATTCTGGCTTCCAAAGACACACCTCTTCTAATGAATAAATGGAAATCTTACCTTGTCAATTTATGGCAATGTCATTTTGATGTATGGTCTCACGCGTCAAGTATCCGTATAAACCAATTATCCAAGCATTCCCTCGATTTTTTGAGTTACTTTTCAAGTGTTCGACGAAATCCTGCAGTGGTGCGGAATCAAATGCTGGAAAATTCATTTCCACTAAAGAATGCTCCCAATAAACTCGATACAATAGTTCCAATTATTCCTCTGATTGGATCATTGGCTAAAGCGAAATTTTGTAACGCAGTAGGGCATCCAATTAGTAAGCTGACTC